GTCCCTTCTTTACAAATGAATTGACTAAGTCCAAATTCTGAAGAGATGAATAAACGGATCCATATAAAATAGATGCTATAAATAATCCAAAAAGGGCTATACTTACCGAAAAAATTGCATTTTTCAAAAAATCATACCAATCCGAGGAACCATTCGAATTTGGATGGAAAAAATTTGTAGACGGAGTTAACCATTTCGATAATAGATCAAAATCTATTACTCCTTGATCAAAATTAATTCCGATTGATCCAACGAATAAAGTAAATAGCACCAATACAAGCAGAGGAAATAACATAGTATTGTCCGACTCGTGAGGATAGGTGTAAGTGTATTTATTTCTAAAGTAAGTACTAAAGTATCGTATTCTATTTTTTACATTATCATCGATTTGATATGTATCTTTTGAAAAAAAGGAGACCTTATTATTTTTATTCGTTGTTGATAAAGTTGATAAAAGTAAATTTCTATTGACTGCTTTAGGTACTTCTTTTCCCCATAAAGATATTGAATAGAAAGAACTGTTTTTTGTGGTACTGTAATTTTGAAAATGGATGCGCAAATGTCCATCAAAGGTAAGTAAATACATCCGAAACATATAAAATGCAGTTAATCCTGTTGTGAAGGAAGCGATTATTGCAAAAATTGGTGAATACAACCAACTATCATTAAGAATTTCATCTTTGGACCAAAAACAAGCAAGAGGTGGAATACCACAAAGAGAGAGTGTACCTAATAAAAAAGTAATTCTTGTAATTGGAACATATTTTGTTAAACCGCCCATAAGAACCATATTTTGACTTTTATCCGGCGAATATCCAACAATAGGTTCCATTGAATGAATAATAGATCCAGATCCCAAAAACAATAAAGCTTTCGAATAGGCATGAGTGATCAAATGGAATAAAGCGGCTCGATAAGAACCTATACCCAGAGCTAACATAATATAACCCAATTGAGACATTGTAGAATAAGCTAAACTTCTTTTAATGTCTCTTTGAGCAAGAGCCAAAGTAGCTCCTAATAGTACTGTTATTGCGCCTATTAAAGAAATGAGATTCATTATGTAAGGTATAACTATGAAAAGAGGAAGAAGCCGAGCTACAAGAAAAATTCCCGCAGCTACCATAGTAGCAGCATGTATAAGAGCCGAAATGGGAGTGGGTCCTTCCATAGCATCAGGTAACCATATGTGAAGGGGGAATTGCGCAGATTTAGCAACTCCACCGACGAATAAAAAAGAAGCACACAGAGTAGCAAATAAAGAATCTACTCCATTATTATGAACCAAGTTATTAACTATTTCGAACAAATCCCGAAATTCTAAACTACCAGTTATCCAATAAAGTCCTAAAATTCCTAATAATAAACCAAAATCTCCTATACGATTGGTTACAAAAGCCTTTTGACAAGCACTTGCTGCAATCGGTCGTGTGAACCAAAAACCTATTAGTAAATACGAACACATTCCTACAAGTTCCCAAAAAATATAAATTTGTATCAAATTGGAACTAGTAACCAATCCCAACATAGAAGTATTGAAAAAACTCATATAAGCAAAAAATCTCAAATATCCTTGATCATGAGACATATAATTGTCACTATAAATAAGAACCATGATTCCAACAGTAGTAATTAATATTGACATAATAGAAGAAAGTGGATCGATCAAGTGTCCGAATTCTAAAGAAAAATCATTATTGACGGTCCAAGACCATAGATATTGATAGATAAAATTTCCATTTATTTGCTGAATAGACAGATTGGCCGAAAATACCATAGCTATACTTAGCATCAAAATACTCGGAAAAGCCCACATACGACGAATATTTTTGGTTGCTGCGGGAATAAGCAGAAGTCCAAATCCTATTAACATTGTAACTGGAAATGGAAGAAAAGGTATTATCCATGCATATTTATATGTATGTTCCATAAAAAAAACAAATTTTCATTTTTTTTTTTTTCTTAAAATTGTAATTGTTTCCGATTCACCAATTCTTATCGCTTTTGAAAGGAACAATAACAAAATCAACAAAAAAAGATATAAAAACCTCAAATATTTTTTGATTTTTAATTATTCTGACTTTTGTTAGATCTTAGATATTGGAAATATTCAAAAAGTTACACAATTGGTTGGTCAAATGATGTGACCAAACAGTTAGGTAAGAGTAATTACTTAGTTATTAACTTTATTAACTAAAGAAAGTATTTATTAAAATGGGAAATGTGAGATTTTGAATCATTCTACGACTATACTACTATTCCATTTTAGCAATATGTAACCATATCATATACTATAGTCTATAGTATAGTTAAGTAAAAACAATTATACCAAAACAGTAGAATATGGATCATAGTATGCATCAAAAAATCGACTCAAAAAAGAAAGACCTAGTTATTCTAGTACATTTTTTTGTAGTAATTACCTAATTTTTTGCGGAACTAATTGATTGGGTTCCAATCCAATAAGAAAGTTCTTATAATACTCCTTACTTCGTATAGAACTGAAATAAAAAATAACAAAAAATGGAAGTTCCTCTTCTTAGGTAACGGAATGTCTTGTTTAACATATTAACTACTGCCAGTTGTAGTTAAAGTTTGAACTTAAATTATAGACATGGCACTATGAGCTTATTCAATTCCAACTAATATAATAGTCATAAAAATTTCTTTTCGAATTTTACTTTTCTTTTTTCCATTTTTTCCCCAGTATATTATATATGTATATGTGACATACGTGTATATTATATATTTATATATAAATAATATATTTTTATTGTATGTTATGAAAGAAAAAACTATTATCGACGGAATTAAGTACAGAAAATGCCTAAAAAGAACGATCTATTTTGAGCAATACATGTCTTTCACATACAACAATAAAAATGAGTAACTCTTTTTTTTTTTTTGAATGGCAGTTCCAAAAAAACGTACTTCTATATCAAAAAAACGTATTCGTAGAAATATTTGGAAGAAAAAGGGAAATTTAGCTGCAATAAAAGCTTTTTCTTTAGCAAAGTCAGTTTCTACCGGAGATTCAAAAAGTTTTTTTGTGCAACAAACAACAGGTAAGAAAATCTTGGAATAATCTGAATTTTCATGGCTATAAGAACTTCCAATTTTAGAATATGAATAATTCCCATTAACTAGTGGCTATGATATGTAGAATAAGAATTCCTCTGTACGCCGGGTCTAGTTCTAAGTATTATTATTTTTTTCATTCTTGTTTTTATTTTATTAATTATTAGATTTAATATTTTCGTGAGATGGGTTTTTCCTATGCATTTTCTTTTCACAATAGAAAAATAGAATGAACAAAGATTTTTCTATTGTGAAAAGAAAATGCAATTAAAATTGTGATGAAACTCTTTTTTTTTTTTCATTTATCTTATCTGATTTCGCGGATTCAAAATAAATAAAATAAAGAAAAAAAATAGAAAAAGGGGACAATTCTTAGTTTCTATCTCGACGGAAAACAAAACTTTCAAGTTTCAAGTGTTTCGGAATAACTTACTATATAAATAGTACGTAAAAGTTGATTGTTAAAATGGAACTTATGACGATACGAACTAAGAATTTTTGATGAAAATTCAAAGATGAATTTTAAAGAGCTCTTATTCATCAGTTCTAATGTTTCTTAAACTATATTGAATCCTTGAATCTAGATCTAGACGATTCAACATGAATTGACTATTATTATTTCAAGTAAGCCGCTATGGTGAAATCGGTAGACACGCTGCTCTTAGGAAGCAGTGCTAGAGCATCTCGGTTCGAGTCCGAGTGGCGGCATACTCTAAAAGAGATACAATGGATCCTATAATGTATTTAATTCCCGATTTCAATTCTGTAATGGGACCCCTTTTATGTATGATATTTGTGACTTTAGAACATATATTAACTCATCTCTCTTTTTCGATCATTTCAATTGTGATTACGATTCATTTAATGACCCTATTAATCCACGAAATCAGGGGGTTACGTGATTCATCAGAAAAGGGAATGATAGCTACTTTTTTCTCTATAACAGGATTTTTAGTTATTCGTTGGATTTCTTCAAGACATTTTCCATTAAGTAATTTATACGAGTCATTAATCTTCCTTTCGTGGAGTTTTTCCATTATTCATATGATTTCCAAGATATGGAATCATAAAAATGATTTAAGCGCAATAACCGCCCCAAGTGCTATTTTTACCCAAGGTTTCGCCACATCGGGTCTTTCAAGTGAAATGCATCAATCGTCAATATTAGTACCTGCTCTACAATCTCAGTGGTTAATGATGCACGTAAGTATGATGTTATTGAGTTATGCAGCTCTTTTATGTGGGTCGTTATTATCAGTTGCTTTTCTAGTCATTACATTTCGAAAAAACATCGATATTTTTTGTAAAAACAAAATTTTCTTAATTAAGTCATTTTTCTTTGGCAAGATCGAATACGGGAACGAAAAAAAAAGTGTTTTTAATAAACACACTTCTCTTCTTTCATTCCGAAATTATTACAAATATCAATTAACTCAAGGTTTGGATTGTTGGGGTTATCGTGTCATTAGTTTAGGATTTACCTTTTTAACCATAGGTATTCTTTCTGGAGCAGTATGGGCTAACGAAGCGTGGGGATCTTATTGGAATTGGGACCCCAAAGAAACTTGGGCATTTATTACTTGGATCATATTCGCGATTTATTCACATACTAGAACAAATCAAAGTTTGCAAGGTAAAAATTCGGCACTTGTAGCTTCTATAGGATTTCTTATAATTTGGATATGCTATTTTGGGATCAATCTATTAGGAATAGGTCTACATAGTTATGGTTCATTCACATTAACATCTAATTGAATAAAGGAATACATAAGAACATCGATAACGAAAATTTGTGCGAGTTTTTGAGAACCCTTTGAATCATTTGAATCACAAGGAATCATATTCAAAGGGTTCTCAAAAACTAGGAATACATCTTATTACAATTCTAATTCACTTTTTTTTTTGCGTTGTACATCAAATGATTTCAAAAATATGAAAAAAAAAAAATTCTAAGACTTTGCTTTCTGTCTCATTAATGAAAACTATCTATGAAAATAATTAGATAGGATAACTTGTACCTTGTCAACTGACAGCGAGAGAACGAAATCAGGATAAATACCAATCCCTATTACGGGTAAAAAGATACAGATCGAAACAAATAGTTCTCGTGGTCCAGAATCCACAAAATTGGAGTTTAGAACATTGAATAGTTTGTATCCGTAGAACATCTGACGTAACATAGATAATAAATAAATAGGAGTTAATATCATTCCAATTGCCATTACAAAGATAATTAGCATTTTGGACATTAAAAGATATTTTTGGCTCGTAATCATTCCCAAAAATACTACTAATTCCGCAACAAAACCACTCATTCCTGGCAATGCAAGAGAAGCCATCGAGAAACTACTAAACATGGTAAATATTTTTGGCATTGGGATGGATATCCCCCCCATTTCGTCGAGATAAACAAGACGTGTTCTATCACAACTCGTTCCTACCAAGAAAAAAAGTGCAGCACCAATCAATCCATGAGAGAGTATTTGTAAAATGGCTCCGTTCAGTCCCATGTCAGTTATAGAACCAATTCCTATAATTATGAAACCCATGTGAGATACGGAAGAATAGGCTATTCTCTTTTTTAAATTGCGTTGACCAAGAGAGGTTGAAGCTGCATAGATTATTTGTATTGTCCCTACTATCACCAACCAGGGAGAAAATATAGAATGGGCGTGCGGTAATAATTCCATATTGATCCGAATCAATCCATATGCTCCCATTTTTAATAAGATTCCGGCTAGAAGCATACATGTACTGTAATGCGCTTCTCCATGAGTATCTGGTAGCCATGTATGTAGGGGTATAATCGGCGATTTGACAGCATAAGCAATAAGGAAGCCAAAATAGAATATTTTTTCTAATGTCACAGGATATGACTGATTAGCTAATCTTTCAAAATCCAATGTCGGTTCGTTGGAACCATATAAACCCATACCTAGAACTCCTATTAAGAGAAAAATGGAACCCCCCGCTGTGTACAAAATAAACTTTGTAGCCGAGTACAAACGTTTCTTTCCTCCCCACATGGATAAAAGTAAGTAAACAGGAATTAATTCTAACTCCCACATGATGAAAAAAAGTAAAAGGTCTCGAGAAGAAAATAATCCTATTTGACCACTGTACATTGCTAACATCAGGAAATAGAACAATCGCGAATTTCGAGTAACAGGCCAAGCTGCTAAAGTAGCTAAAGTAGTGATAAATCCTGTCAGTAAAATAGGTCCTATGGAAAGTCCGTCGATTCCCAGTCTCCAGTGAAAATCAAAAATATTTATCCATTTAAAGTCCTCCTCCAGTTGAATTAATGGATCGTCCAATTGGAAATGATAACAGAACACATAGGTTGTTAGAAGGAGCTCTAATAAACATATACATATAGTATACCATCGAAATACCTTATTCCCCCTATGAGGGAGAAAAAAAATGGAAGAACCCGCGAATATCGGCAAAACTACAAGTATTGTTAACCAAGGGAAATAACTCGTGATAAAGACAAGATGCGTTTTGACCAAAAAACCCGTGCTCGAAATAATATATTTTCTCGAGTACGGGTTTTTCTCGGTAAAAAGGAATCAAATGATTCAAGTGGAGTTTTTTATATTATAACGTATCAATAAGATAGACCCATGCTGCGAGTTGTTTCATGCCATAAATAAACACGGACACTCAAAAAATCTGTTGGACAAGCGGATTCACATCTCTTACAACCTACACAGTCCTCGGTTCTTGGCGCGGAAGCAATTTGCTTAGCTTTACATCCGTCCCAAGGTATCATTTCCAATACATCTGTGGGGCAGGCTCGTACACATTGAGTACACCCTATACATGTATCATAAATTTTTACTGAATGTGACATTGGGTCTATAAATTCTAGTTTTGAACATAAAAAATTTTCGATCTGGTAAAGTAAAATCGGTAATAAACGAATTATATATTTATATTGTAGGCACCAGACGAATCAATGATTTATCAAAAAAATCTTAACTTAAGAATCAATAGATTTCTAAATCTGTTCGTGAGAAAGGGCCAAGAAACTTCGATTTCCGTTTCAACAACCATGATCATACGAGTCACGCATGTGACTTCACATTGACCAACAGATTGTCAATATTTCAATAGTAATATATAGTAATATTCCTATATATATATATATAGGAATATTACTATATAAAAAAAATATATATATATATATATAATTATATCATTTTCAATTTGTATAATTTGTATATATATTATGTCTTTATTTATATGATATACTAATTATTGACTAATTATTCAACAAATTCGATTGATTGATACGAGTTGATTTTCTGTTACGATAGATGGACGAAACAATAGCTAGCCCAATAGCTGCTTCCGCGGCCGCAATGGCTATAACAAAGATTGAGAAAATGTCTCCTTTTAATTGGCGACTATCAAATATATCTGAAAATGTTACGAGATTAATATTAACCGAATTTAGTATAAGCTCAAGACACATAAGTGCTCTAACCATGTTTCGACTTGTGATCAGTCCATAGATACCGATAGAAAATAAATAGACGCTCAGAAAAAATACATATTCGAACATCATCGACTAACTCCTCATCAACAATCTCGATTCATTTCAATATGAACAACAATTCAACCAATTTGGTTGACTAGAATCGAGCAATTACAGAAAAAAGAGGGTATTGGCAGTAAATTAAACTAAATTTCCTTTTTCATTTGATTTCGAATTTCTAATAATTTTGTTAATTCTAAGTATTTATTATTGACGAGCCATAGTAATTGCACCTATTAAAGAAACTAAAAGAATTATAGAAATGAGTTCAAACGGAAGATAAAAATCTGTTGATAAATGAATTCCAATTTGTTGAACGTTACTTATAAAGTCCTGTTCTATAATCTGGTTTTTTCTTGTAGTCCAAATAATTCCGTACCATGACGTATCTAGGATAGTAGTAATTAGTGAAAAAAGAATACTCGTACAAACCAGTGAAGTGATCCCATCTCCTACAGTCCAAAGATAGGAATCGTTGGAATATTCTGAACCATTCATGAACATAACAGCAAATATGATTAAGACATTTATGGCTCCCACATAAATAAGGAGTTGTGCGGCAGCTACAAAATAGGAGTTCGATGGAATATAGAATAAAGATATACAAACAAGAACCAATCCCAACGAAAAGGCAGAATAAATTGGATTGGTAAATAATACTACTCCTAGACCTCCTAATATAAGAAATGATCCCAGAAATACTACAAGTATACCGTGTATTGGTCCAGGTAAATCCATTATGTATAACAGATAAATAAGTCGAAATATTTCATGACCTTACTAAATAGTCCAGGAAAAATAAGGGTGTTACCCTTATTTTTTTTTTTTCTTTATATGATAGGTTCCTAATTGAATTAAATCTTAATATGGATTAATGTAGATATAGATAAAGTTATTAAAGTTATTGGCCAATCCTACTTTTTTTTATCTGAAAGAAAAAAGAAAAGATTGGAATTTTCTATTTCGAAATCATCACGAAAACATATTCTTGGTTTAAATCAAAGAGTAATTCTCAACAATCAATAGTTATTATTTATAGTTATTATTTGTAGTTTCTGAGCAATCAAAATAAAAGAGGCTTGGGCCCTTTATATCAAAAAAAATCTTAGTAATCGGTAATCGTTCTTGAATCAAGGGGTTTATCTTTGTCTATTTTGATTTGGGTCGAATTCATAACTGTTTGAATTGTGTAATCTCCAATTACTGACATTGGCAACCGACCCAATGCAATTTGATTATAATTCAATTCGTGGCGATCATAAGTAGAAAGTTCATACTCTTCAGTCATCGATAAACAGTTTGTTGGACAATACTCGACGCAGTTACCACAAAATATACAGACCCCAAAATCAATACTATAATTAAGCAATTGTTTCTTTTTAATATCTTTTTCAAATCTCCAATCAACAACGGGTAGATCTATGGGACATACACGAACACATACTTCACAAGCAATACATTTATCAAATTCAAAGTGTATTCGACCTCGGAAACGCTCTGATGTGATCGATTTTTCATAAGGATATTGAATAGTTACAGGTAAACGATTTGTATGGGATAAGGTAATTATGAAACTTTGACCAATGTACCTTGCAGTTCGTATTGTTTGTTGACCATAATTTATGAACCCGGTCACCATAGGGAACATATTGTGGATCTCCGTGAATAAATTGATGTTTCTTTCTCTTGTTTAAGATTGGTTATGAATCTAAAATATCGTTATTCTCTTCTTTTTATTTATATTATTTATAGTGAAACAAGTTGGGACGAAGTTGTCAATAATAGATTACCCAGGGAAATAGGTAACAGAAATTTCCATCCAAGATTTAATAGCTGATCCATTCTCATCCTCGGTAAAGTCCATCTTGCTGTGATAGGAATGAACAGAAACAAATAAGCTTTAACTAATGTAATAAATATACCAATTGTCATTCCAAGGACTCCGGCCATTTTATTTATTCCGAAAAGTTCAGGAATAGATATGTACGGAATAGAGAAATTCCACCCACCTAAGTAAAGAACTGTTATAAATAATGAAGAAACTAATAAATTTAGGTAAGAAGCAAGGTAAAATAAAGCGTATTTGATACCTGAATATTCTGTTTGATAACCTGCTACTAATTCCTCCTCTGCTTCTGGTAAATCAAAGGGTAATCTCTCACATTCTGCTAGAGAAGAAATTAGAAAAACTACAAACCCTATAGGCTGACGCCACAGATTCCACCCCCAAAAACCATATTTTGACTGTGCCTCAACTATATCAACTGTACTTAAACTGTTAGATAATCATAGTCGATAATAACATCACTGTTCATATCGCTATTTCAAAACCGTACATGAGACCTCAGTTTCATACGGCTCCTCTACGGCCACAAATAAATGTAAGGACTTGTTTGGTAATATCGTCATCTTTATTTATATAGTAAATATACACCGGGAGTCCCAAATTAGACCAATGAAATTCCGTCTGCTAGAATAAAAAGGCGCTTCTGAATTGATCTTATCCATTAGAATTTCAATTTATCTTTGTTTGGTAATAACTTAATCCTTTAATAAAATACTCGTTATATCAATAAATATGTTCTATCAATAACTATAAAGAATTAGAACGAATTGGGCATTAATTCCAAATTTTATTTATGATAAGAATTCTATATGTATAGATTATAGATATGGATGGGGAAAAGAAATAAAAAATAAAGATCTTTTTTATTTCTTATTTATTCATTTTATTTTTTTTGCATCCCATTTCTTTTGTTCCTGTTCTTCTTTCTCAGAGGAAGGGGTACTCTGAAAAAAAAAAATAAATATAAATAAAGGATTAATTCGTTTTTGATAGTAATTTCTTTAATCAGTGAATAAGAGCATACTCTAGATCGGAATCGTGGGGAAGTACTGCTTGGTCATTTCTACCAACTTAAAGTCCCCATTATGATTCGTTTTATCCAAAGTTTTATGCATAAATACCTTTTTTTGATACCTTACATTATCTCCATTACTAATCTTTTGTGTACCTTGGTGTTCCTAACTGTCCACTGATTTTTGATTGATCCCCGGTATGGTAATACATATAAGACAGTAGTAGAAACCCCATACGGTCGATCTTTTGTACCCGCTTCAAGATATGATAATTAGTCAAAGAATCTTAATCTTGGGGTAAACAGTTTACACTGCTTGTGTTTATTATTCTTGTACATAGGGAATGAGATTTTACCTTCTTACTGCAAATTTATAAGCAGTTTTATTTTACTCATATAACTATCTAGTTTAACTCGTCAACCCTAATGATGAATAAAAAATGAAAATATCCATTCAATATATTCAACCTCTTTACTTTATTTCTAGCGAGGAGGGAAAATAATCATGTTCCAACGAATCACACGTAGAGATATTGATAACACACATAGAGTTAATGGTATTTCATAGCTAATAGATTGAGCAGCAGCCCTTAGACCACCTGAAAAGGAATATTTATTGTTCGATCCATATCCTGACATAAGAAGTCCAATAGGAGCAATACTTGAAATGGAGATCCATAAAAAAACACCTATACTGAGATCGGCTAAAACAAGGCGAGACCCAAAAGGGATTACTAAATAACTTAGTAGAACTGATATGACCGCTATAGACGGCCCCACGCTAAACAAACGAATATCTCCTCTAGATGGGAGGAGGTCCTCTTTAAAAAGTAATTTGGTCCCATCTGCTAGAGCTTGAAGAATTCCTAACGGGCCGGCATATTCAGGCCCAATACGTTGTTGTATTACTGCGGATATTTCTCTTTCTAACCACACAATTACTAGTACCCCTATAGTGATTCCCAATATAAGGGTGAAAATAGGAACAAAGATCCATATGAGTCCATAGACTTCTTTTAAGGATTCCGATCTAGAAAAAGAATTGATAGCTTGTACTTCTACTTCTGTCGTATCAATTATCATTTCAACGATCAACTTCTCCCATAATGATATCGATACTACCTAGTATCGTCATGATATCAGCCAATTTCATTCTTTTAACTAGTTGAGGGAGAATTTGCAAATTGATGAAACCCGGCGGACGAATTTTCCACCTCCAGGGGAAAACACTACTGTCTCCTATCAAAAAAATTCCTAATTCTCCTTTTGGGGCTTCTACTCTTACATAAAGTTCTTGTTTCGACAATTCAAAATTGGGTGAAAGTTTTTTAGTAATAAATCTATATTCAAAATTAGTCCATTCGGAATTTTTTGCTCTATCAAAGCGTCGGACTTCTAAATTTTCATAGGGCCCCCCAGGAATTCCTTCTAGAGCTTGTTGAATAATTTTTATAGATTCTTTCATTTCACCGATTCGTACTAAATAACGAGCTAGTGAATCTCCTTCTTTTTGCCATTGGACTTCCCAATCAAATTTATTGTAACATTCATAACGATCAACTTTACGAAGATCCCATTGGATTCCAGAAGCTCGTAACATCGGTCCTGATAAACCCCAATTTATTGCTTCCTCTCCACCAATAATGCCCACTCCCTCAACCCGTTCCAAAAAAATAGGATTCCGCGTAATAAGCTTTTGATATTCAACAATTCCTGTTAAAAAATAATCGCAGAAATCTAAACATTTATCTATCCACCCATAAGGTAGATCAGCAGCGACTCCCCCAATACGGAAATAATTATGCATCATTCGCATACCCGTAGCAGCTTCAAATAGATCATATAACAATTCCCTTTCTCTGAAAATATAGAAAAAGGGGGTTTGTGCACCGATATCCGCCATAAAAGGCCCAAGCCATAACAAATGAGAAGCTATACGACTCAATTCCAACATAATTACTCTAATGTAACTGGCTCTTTTAGGTACTTGAACACTTTCCAATCGTTCTGGTGCATTTACTGTTATTGCCTCTGTGAACATAGTGGCTAAATAATCCCACCGTGTTACATAAGGCAAATATTGTATAATTGTTCGATTTTCCGCTATTTTTTCCATCCCTCTGTGTAAATAACCCAATATGGGTTCACAGTCAATAACATCTTCACCATCGAGAGTAACGATTAGTCGAAGAACACCATGCATTGATGGGTGGTGAGGGCCCATGTTAACTATCATGAGATCTTTTCTTGTAGCCGGTAAAGTCATATCTTTTCTTCCTTAATTCATTATTCCATGAATTTATCAAAATGAGATTCATCAAAATGAAAAATCTAATAACTACTATTAACTAATAACTAAAGAAAAAAATGCAAACCAATCTTCAAATTAACGGGTTTTTGATTCCCGAATACCCAACTGACTAATTAATTTCTTATAACGTACTCTATTTTTCTTTGACAAATAATCCAGCAGACGTTGACGTTTTCCCAGAATTTTTCGTAGACCCCTTTGCGATAAAAAATCTCTTTTATGTAATTCCAAATGTAAAGTGAGTCTCCGTATCTTATCGGTGAAACTGAATACTTGAAATTCAACAGATCCGCAGTTTTTTTCTTTTTCTTGTCGAATAGCCGAGATGAATGAATTTTTGACCATAAAAAACAATTTTTTTTTTCTTTTCCGTGGATTTTACCGATCAGGAAAAATAATAATTATTATTATACCAGTTATTTAAATCTAGTACACAAAAAATTTAGATTTCTTCATATACACTACTTTATTCATTCTTATTTTATTTAAATTAAATTTATTCTATCCAAATCAAATTTGCAATTTGATTTGGATAGAATAGAAGGGGACGATACATTTATGCATTCACAAACACGAAAGAGAATTCTTTTTTTACCTAACTAAAAAAAAAGATTCTGTCGATTTCTTCCTAGATCCAATTGATACGTAATTTAATCGGTATCGTGTACCAGAATGTAATATAGCGTATGTGTATATATTTCGGTTTTCTCTACTGAATATGTCATGCGATAGATATATAGGAAATATTTCCTATTAACTAATTTTGAATCGCGGATACATATGTATTCTTGACATACTGAAATGACTGCCGTTATTGGTATCAAACCAATAACGATTCATACAAGCTAAATCTTCTAATCGATAATTGGGCCAAAGAAATAATTTGAATTTAATGAATTTATCTGTTTCCGTATTAAGATGCTTTTCCTCGTTCAAAAATTGTCCACTGTTTTTTATGTTGTTTTGATTGCAAAATATTGGATTTCTATCCACAACATTCCAATTCTGGTTCCGGTAATTGAAACAAATTAGAATTCTCAATTCTCTACGACGTCTGGGAGATAGAATATTTTCAGGAACAAGGAAATAATAATTATTTTTGTTTCTATTCACAAGCATATTGCTGTCTTGTGCAACGGATCCATCAAGATTCTTTTTATCAACATATCTATTTTTTATTATGCATTTTCCATTAGTTTGGTGCTTATTCTTATCAACCAATGAAATACTTATGGTTTGGTATATAATATATTTTCCATCCCTTTTCATAGATAGACGAATTGGCTCGATAATAAATATTCCCCTTTTTATCAATTCTGTAAGAGTTAGGTCTTTCTGAATCAACATTGCATCCAGATGCATCTCTCCTCTTTGAATTGAGGATATAGCAATTTCCCTTGGATCTATCAGTCTAAGTAGAAGACAATATACCTGGATATTACTGATCATTCTTTGATTCAAGGGATCATCCCATCTTAATTGAAAAAGAAAATACTTTTTCAAGAAGAAATCCAGTTCCGCTTCTTTCTTGCTCTTGTATTGTTTTTTCTTTCTACCCTTTTTAATGTTTGTTCCTGTGTAATCTTCTTCAACATCTTTCTTTTTGTTTTGTTTTCGTAGATCTGATACAAGATCCCCTTGGCCTTGTTGTTCATTTTTTTTTTTATTTACGTCGATCTTTTCACTTTGACTAATATTTGCATTTCTATGAAAATGAAAAATAAGTAATTTGATTGGTATGATCCACGGTTTAATCTTATACGCATCAAAAAGTGGCACAAATTCTGGGAAAAACCAGGGTTCTAGATTTGATATGGTACGATATAACCTTTCTTGATTCATTCCCATCCAATCAAAAAAGTATTTTTTTTGAGAATTTTGAGTTTCCGTTTTAGCATTCTTATGAATCTTGGCATCGATATACGTATTGGTCGAGGTTTCAATATCGATATTATTTCTAAGACAAAAATGGAGAATTCTATAATCAAAAAATTTTCTATCCAGATTTTTGTTCGTATCAATAATAGATCCTTTTTCTAGATAATCACTAATAGCTATACTTATCAATCCATAAAATGATTCGGATTCCAGTGTATTTAAATTATATGTAATTTTTTTGTCCTTTACTTGTAACGTTGATCCATAAATATATGAGTCCCTACTATCCCCATAATTTATATATTTATATGATAAAAGATCATATCCATAATGTTTTTTCCATTTTTCTTTTTGACTCATCAACGAATCCACTGCATAGTCATTTTGTTTCATGTAATGAATTAATTGGTCTTTTTTATATAAATCCAATTTCATTGAGTCTTTCTTTTGAATCGTACGACATTGATTGACTCTATTTTGCCATTTTTTCGATACTAAGTGGGCCCACTTGGTCTGAGATAAATTGTATTGATAATGACCCCGTAACCAAATTTTCCATTTATTCATCCCATACTTATGAATTTTTTTATGCCTTGGTTTGGAATTTAATATTCCTTGTGTCGTACAATAATTCTTGATTATATCCCTAAGAAAAGGATGGGTGCCGTGATATTGAAGTACAGATCTCAAATGATAATTGTTAAGTAATTGATTTTTTGATAATTTGTAAAATACATATGCTTGAGACAAAGAAGATAAGTCACAATAAATATTAGAATTTTTATTACTAATATTAGTATTAGAAAATGACTTTTTTATAGTCGAAATAAAGTTCATTGTATTTTGATTTGGTTTCTCAACCCCTTCTTGGCTTGTTTCGTCGTTGTAAATGGATTTATTGATAATTTTTTTTGTTGATTCAAAGAAAAGTTGTGCATTGGTCCTTGGAATCTTAATAATACATAGTAATATATCCATGTATGTTTTTTCAATGAAGGATTTCATAAAATAATGCGATTTACATATTAATCGGATATTTTTTCTTTTGAATATTTGCCAAATATCCCTTTGTGATTCCGATCTTTTATTTTTATCATCACAAGTTAGAACTATTTTTTTCTTGTCTTTTGTAATTCCTTTTATTTGAGCCTTAATTGTGATTATCTTATTAGCAAAATCTTTCATTTTTGTTTCTATGAGTGAAGAATTTTTATTTACACAATTCATGGATCGAATTTGAATGGTCGATTCTTGGATAATATTATTATTTATATTGGAGTCTTTTCTGTTTTCATTTGTTTCATATACTTTCACCTTCCTCAATTTCAATAAGAAAATGGGGTTTACTTTTTCAAGTTCTTTCATTATTAGGTTTCTAACTAGAACTATTTTGGTGACCCATCTTGTTTTTTCTTTTGAAATCTTTAAAAACAATTTGATTCTTTCTTTGAAAGCCCTTATAACTTGAAAAAAATGCTTTTTCACTTTTCTTTTTTTTTTTTCGAGTTCTTGAAAAATGGGTTCAAAAAAAGAAGGTCGTTTTCGGGGAGACCCAAAAGGCAGTTCTGCTTCCCTTCCCCAGACTGTTAAAAAACAAAAATTGTCTTTTTTCTCTTTTTTACTCATTTTCTGATCTCTATGATGAGATCGTATTTTAGATCTTCGCCAAGGTTTCAGACAGAAAGGAAATAGAATCTTTATCTGAATACCATCTGTTAACCAGTTTTGAGGAAATTCTGTTTCTGATAATTGAACACCATTATAGGTACATTTAACATGCATTTCTCTATTCCATTCCTTCAAATCCTCGTACCACTCGGGGAATTGCAATAATAACATACGACCAATATTTTTAGCTATTATCAATAAGGGTAATATAACGTATTTTCTAAGAAAAGATTGGGTTACTAACATTAAACCTCTTATTGCTTGAGTAAATATAAAGGTATCCCAAACTTCTGATATTGCTATTCGTTCATTTTCCTCTTCTTTCTCTTCATTTGTTTTCTCTTTTGTTTCTTCCTCCTCAAAATAAGAAATTTGCAATTCTGGGTTTCCCCCTACCCAATTCCTAAAAATGAGATTAATCATTTGAGAGATATCAAAAAATGAAAAAAAAAATGTTTTGTCTATTCGATCCAAAAAAAGTGGAGAATGCACGTTTGCTTGAAACATTTCCCAAATAATTGTTTTACGTCTTTGAGCACGCATGGATCCTTTGATTATACCCCGTCGAAAATCTGATTGTTGTGAGTAACGTATCAAAGCCACTTCCTCTTCTTCATCACTAGTGCTAGTATCATTATTATTACCACTGGAATTAGTACTCTGATCATCAGTATAAATTACCACACGCTTGCCTTTTCTTGAACGAATTTCAGAATCCTCCGTTGCTTCTTCTTCATTTTCTTCTTCCTCTTCTTCCGCATCGTCTGTCAATTTGTATGACCATTGAGAAACCCTTTTACTGATTTCTTCCATTCCAATAGATTTCTTTCTAATTGTTGTTAGATCGTTTGGATCAGTTGTAATTACATCGAATACAAATTTCAAAGGTTTTGCTTGACTTTCTAAATCAATCCTTCGTGCGTGTTCAAAAGATAATTCATCAATTGAGTTTAAGAAATTCCCAATTGAACTCGAATTCAATAATAATTCCTTTCTAACGTCGAACGTGTTCTTTTGATGTTCAAATTCTCGAGAATCATTATGAAATAGACCATGAATCTTATTTATCCAAAGCATTTCCACGGAATCCGCTGTCGAAGTTCTTAAATCATTCATGATTGCACGTAAATTGCATTTTTTTATTGTTCCTCGATAGGGTCCGTT